TATACAAGATCTTTAATATAAAAAAAATGAAATTTTAAAATTAAAATATAAGAATAAAGACCAACTCAAAAAGGAATCTTGTGTGTGGATTGGGATTGGTGTCTTTGTTTCTATTCCGGAATTTTGGGCCCTTGGATCAAACTAAGTGGCCCAACTTTTTGACTCACCCTGTATATTGTCCTTTTCGTTCCGTGTTGACTTATTATTAGGCGAGATTTTCCGAAAAAACTATTCAATTTAATATAAATTTTTTAATAAAATTTAACATGACCCCCTGCTTATAGCTCCTATTTCCTAGATTCGATTTATATAATTTATATATTTATATAATTTATATAATAGAATAATAGAAAGGGAGTTCTATAGATATGAGGGTTCTTTCATTTCTCGTGTACTCACAAAAGGCACTAAAGACTCCTTTATTAATCGTTGTTAGTTAATAATCCTAGTGGTCTAATAGGAAATAAAATATTCGAATTTTTTTCATCGAATGACTATTCATCTATTTATTGTATTTTCGTATAAAAAGGGGGCAAGAAAGCTCTATGGAAAACCGGTGGTTCAATTTATCTAATGGGGAGGTCAATTACAAGTGTAGGTTTAGTAAATCCATGGACAGTCTTGGGCCTATTGAAAATACCGGCGGAAGCGAAAATAAGGCTCTAAGTGATACAGCGAACAAAATTCCTCGTTGGAGTGATAATTCTAGTTACAGTAACGCTGATGATTTTTTTGTCGTCGAGGGCATTAGGAATTTCATTGGCGATGACACCTATTTAGTTAGGGACACTAATGGGCACCATTATTCGATCTACTTTGATATTGAAAATCAAATTTTTGAGATTGACAACGAGCATTCTTTACAGAGTGACGTAGAAGGTTCTTTTTATAGTTATCGGAATTCGAGTTATTTGAGTAATGGAGACAAAAGTGATGATCTTCGCTACGATCATTACATGTACAATACTAAAGATAGTTGGAATACGCACATTACTAGTTGTATTCACAATTATCTTCATTCTCAAATCCGTATTGATAGTTCCATTTCTCGTTACATTTGTGATGATAGTGTAAATCATAGTCAAAGCGAGAATGCCAGCGTAACAACTAGCACGAATGGTAGTGATTTAACTAACAGTTCTAATGATCTCGATGTAACTCAAAAATACAGGCATTTGTGGGTGCAATGCGAAAACTGTTATGGCTTGAATTATAAGAAATTTTTTAAGTCAAAAATGAATATTTGTGAACAATGTGGATATCATTTGAAAATGAGCAGTTCCGACCGAATCGACCTTTTGATTGATACGGGTACTTGGGATCCGCTGGATGAAGATATGGTCTCTCTAGATCCCATCGAATTTCATTCAGAGGAGGAACCCTATAAAGATCGTATTGATTCTTATCAAACAAGCACAGGACTAACTGAAGCGATTCAAACAGGCACAGGTCAACTAAATGGTATTCCCCTAGCAATTGGAGTTATGGATTTTCAGTTTATGGGGGGGAGTATGGGATCTGCAGTAGGCGAGAAGATCACCCGTTTGATCGAGTATGCTACCAAGAAATTTCTACCTCTTATTCTAGTGTGTGCTTCCGGAGGAGCACGGATGCAAGAGGGAAGTTTGAGCTTAATGCAAATGGCTAAAATCTCTTCCGCTTTATATGATTATCAATTAAATAAAAAGTTATTCTATGTATCAATCCTTACATCTCCGACTACTGGTGGGGTGACAGCAAGTTTTGGTATGTTGGGGGATATCATTATTGCTGAACCCAACGCCTACATTGCATTTGCGGGTAAACGAGTAATTGAACAAACATTGAATAAGACAGTACCGGAAGGTTCACAGGCGGCTGAATATTTATTCCAAAAGGGCTTATTCGATCTAATCGTACCACGTAATCTTTTAAAAGGTGTTCTGAGTGAGTTATTGGAACTCCACGCTTTCTTTCCCTTGAACAAAAAAAATAAAGAAGTAGAATGTTAGGTTCAATTAGTTTATTCGAATTAAAATGAAAATATGAAAAGTGGAGTTTTTGGGAACATAATATCTAATTGTAGATAAAATAAAAAGTTTCGTAATTTTTTACCATATCTTTTTTGAGTTAGATTAAGTATTAGTACTCAGAATCTTCTTTTTATATCTTGAGATAAAAAATGAGTTCGATGCCTCTGTGCACTTATTATAGACTCAATTATTATTATATTGATTCACCTATCACTTATATTAGGGTCTAATTTCTTACAAATTAGAACTTTTTATTATATTATTATAATATTCTAAAATGAAAAGACCTTTATATAACATAAAAGGTACAAATATTCAATCGAGGTATTCATTATATGACAACTCTCAACTTACCCTCTATTTTTGTGCCCTTAGTGGGCCTAGTCTTTCCGGCAATGGCAATGGCTTCTTTATTTCTTTATATTCAAAAAAACAAGATTTTTTAGATCCTATGGGCCCAAACCCCATTTATTGTTTTCAAGACTTAGATTTAGATACTAACACAGATATCTATTTAGTTTACTATGATAGAAGGGTGTGTCTTCCTCCCCGAACCTAAATGCAATAATTTTTATGCGTGTCTAAATTCCCTTTTAGCGATTTTCACAAATAGATCTGGACCGTCCGGATGTATGAAGTGGAAAGGAAATGTATCAAAATGCAGGTAGATCTTTATAGGGGATCAGAAGCGGGGCAGTTTTTTTGTTCGATCTAAAGATCACTGACTCCTAAAGATTCACATTAGAATAAGGCTAGTTGATGCGAGTTCCTTCGGAAACAAAAAAAAAGAGTAAAGTCACCCTTTTTTATTCTTTCACTTCCAATAAAATATAACTGGATCTAGTATGAGTTGTCGATCAGAACATATATGGATAGAACTTATAACAGGGTCTCGAAAAACAAGTAATTTCTTTTGGGCCTGTATCCTTTTTTTAGGGTCAGTAGGATTTTTATTGGTTGGAACTTCCAGTTATCTTGGTAGGAATTTGATATCGTTATTTCCATATCAGCAAATCTCGTTTTTTCCACAAGGGCTAGTGATGGCTTTCTATGGTAGCGCAGGTCTCTTTATTAGTTCTTATTTGTGGTGCACAATTTCGTGGAATGTGGGTAGTGGTTATGATCGATTTGATAGAAAAGAGGGAATAGTGTGTATTTTTCGTTGGGGATTTCCTGGAAAAAATCGTCGCATTTTCTTACAATTCCTTATGAAAGATATTCAGTCCATAAGAATAGAAGTTAAAGAAGGTATTTCTGCCCGACATGTTCTTTATATGGAAATACGTGGCCAGGGGGACATTCCCCTGACTCGTACTGATGAGAATTTGACTCCACGAGAGATTGAACAAAAAGCTGCGGAATTGGCCTATTTCTTGCGCGTACCAATTGAAATTTTTTGAAAAAAAAAAAAAAACTAATGGTCTTCTTTTATTTAGGTATTCTTTTTAGGGGCGGGGGCGAAATACTGGGATCATATCTTGTAATATAACTCATGCTTGATTAGATCACATAGAATCGACGAAAGGGGGGATTCCTTTATAATTCAAAGATGAAAAAAGTATCAAAAAAGAAAGAATGGACTCCTTTTATATATCTTGCATCTTTAGTCTTTTTGCCCTGGTTGACCTCTCTTTTATGTCAAAAGAGTGTGGAATCTTGGGTTACGAATTGGTGGAATACTAGTAAATATGAAACTTTTATGAATCATAGTCAAGAAAAGAGTATTCTAGAAAAATTCATAGAATTAGAGGAACTTTTCTTGTTGGAAGAAATGATAAAGGAATTTTCGGAGACACATCCAAAAAAGTGGAGTATAGGAATACAAAAAGAAACAACGCAATTGATTAAGATGTATAATGAAAATCATATTCATATGATTTTACACTTCTCGACAAATCTAATCTGTTTCGTTATTCTAAGTGGTTATTCTCTTCTGGCTAATAAAGAACTTATTCTTTTGAACTCTTGGGTTCAGGAGTTTTTATATAACTTAAGCGACACAATCAAAGCGTTTTCTATTCTTTTATTGACCGATTTATGTATCGGATTCCATTCACCCCACGGTTGGGAACTTCTACTTAGCTTTGTCTACAAAGATTTGGGGTTTGCTTATAATGATCAAATTATATCTGGTCTTGTTTCCACCTTTCCAGTCATTATAGACACAATTTTTAAATATTGGATTTTCCGGTATTTAAATCGTATATCTCCGTCACTTGTAGTGATTTATCATTCCATGAATGATTGAAAAAGGATTTATTGCAATCTTAATCCAATTTAAATGTTTGTGACTTTCTAACATCTTAGCATAGGAAAAGCGCATTCAAAATCATACTTACTTTTTCTATCCGTCGAGGGAGATTTTTCCTAGATTGAAGTTAAATTGAGTAAATAGCAGAATCGTGGATAGGGAACTATACCAGCAACCTACCTAATTTATTGTAGAAATTTTCGGGATCAATGGTTGGACCATGCAAACTAGAACTATCCTTTCTTGGATAAAGGAACAGATTACTCGATCTATTTCCCTATCCCTCATGATATATATAATAACTCGGACATCCATTTCAAATGCATACCCCATTTTTGCACAACAGGGTTATGAAAATCCGCGAGAAGCAACTGGGCGTATTGTATGTGCCAATTGCCATTTAGCTAATAAGCCCGTGGATATTGAGGTTCCACAAGCGGTACTTCCGGATACTGTATTTGAGGCAGTTGTTCGAATTCCCTATGATCTCCAAGTGAAACAAGTTCTTGCTAACGGTAAAAAGGGCGGTTTGAATGTAGGGGCTGTTCTTATTTTACCTGAGGGGTTTGAATTAGCCCCTCCCGATCGTATTTCCCCCGAGATGAAAGAAAAGATAGGAAATCTTTCTTTTCAGAGTTATCGCCCTACTAAAAAAAATATTCTTGTGATAGGTCCTGTTCCGGGTCAGAAATATAGTGAAATTACCTTTCCTATTCTTTCCCCTGACCCTGCAACTA